TTTGTGAAAAGAAGTTCAAATAACATAATTTCATTCCCAACAGCGATCCCTCTTCTTTTTTTCTTTTTCGTTTCACATTTATCATCAACCAAATGGGGGAATTTCCATTTCTTCGACTAGTACCGATTCGATTGATGGGAGAGAGGCATATGTGGATTAGTACAATTATTGTATTATTAGCATCAGATTCAGGATTCCACGGGATACCGTACTGTACTGGGTCTGGCTTTTTCAATTACTCCCGATCTGTGAAATATGAAATAGAGTAGAGTATTGTATGTTTCCCGGGAGTACATACATAAATGGAATTTGTACAATATAAAATAAATTGAACATAGTTACTGTGTATAGAATAGTATAGAATACTTTTATTTTAAGATTAAAATAAAAGTATATCCTTTTCGGGCCCTATTTTGTGTAACCTCAATTTCAAATTTTACTAATTTGAAATAATCTATCTCATTCAAATTTCGCATTGAGCTTTTGATATATGCGTCCCATTACTAATCCAATGAAAGAGGATATTCAAAAAATAAAGATCAAACAAGGATAACTTTTTTATTAGCGAGGTAATGCATTTTTTTTTTTTTATAAGGGTTTTTCCTTGAAAGAACAAACTTTTAAAATTTATATATAAATATATAAAAAAATAGTTAATTTGATGGAATATTCGATTTTTTTATACCGGAATTTGTACTCGTCTTTATCATACTTCTTTTGTTTTCCAAGAAGATTGGATCATTAAAAAAAGGAGTTTATAACTTAGCTCCGTCCTTTTTTTTCATTGAGCTTCTATTGTTTGTTGGGGTTTGTTTAGAACCAATGGTAAGTGGAAAGGCGGTTAGATGATACTTCATCAGATGATTGTACAAAGAGGGCGGTAGGTTATAGAAAAGAAAGAATGGAAAAGAATGATAAATAAATAAAGGAATTATTGATTGTATTGGGAATCAAATTTTGAGTTCAGTATGGATAAAAGATCGTCCTATGTTATACTATTCAATTCTTGACGATGAATCGATTTGATAGCTCCGATATTGTTATTCATGATATTGATCCGATTCGATATCATCGAGATGTAATGCATCCCATTGAATTTACAGGCGAAAGATTTATTATCTCTATGGGATTAACTCCCGAGTTATTGCGAATTAAAGAAAAATTAAACAATGAGATTATGGAAGTAAATATTCTCGCATTTATTGCTACTGCACTGTTTATTCTAGTTCCTACTGCTTTTTTACTTATAATATACGTAAAAACAGTCAGCCAAGGTGATTAATTTGAATTAAACTTGATTTTTTATTTCTTATCAATAATTGCAGAGAAGAAAAGGATAAAAATTTCGCGTCTTAAATGAAATGGGCAGACTAGAATCAGTCGTATTCTATGAGATACGATAGTATGGTAGAAAGATTCAGATATTTCTTTCTACCATACTATCTAGTATTGTTATTGTAGTGTATAAAGTTGTATTGTAATGCAGGTTAATTTAATATAGATTAATATAGATCAATCTACAATAGTATCATCATATTCCTTTTCTATATATATAGAAATCGATTTAATTAAATATATATAATATATATAGTGATAATGTATATTATATAGTATCCCAATTCTATTTCTTTGCTTTATCTATTTGTATTTAATTTGTGTTGATTTCAATTAAATTAATTTGAAATAATCGAAAGCGACTTTTACGATTAGAATTCCTAGATTTCTGATTATTTTCAATATGAATCCCGATCGAAGAAGTCATTGGTTGAGGAGTTGACAAATGATCCATGGGAACTTCTTCGGATTTCGAAAAGGATTAGTAAAACCCGTCGACTTTTAACGTTTGAACCATGATATGAAATGGGTTCAATAAAACAAGCAAAACATAAATAAAATTTCTAAAATAGTAAAACGAAAACAAGCGGCGCAATATGTGACTCGCCCAAGACAATATTTTAGGATGTGCAGTATCTCGTTGGACAACTACTATGTTGTTTCCCAATGTGTATCCATGTAATGGAATAACCGAATTGTTTTCTCTTTGATCTTTGAACAGTAAAGAGGTAAACAAAATAAAAAAAAGTTCCGTTCTTCCTCATGGTCCATATCTAACTTTGGTAAGAGTCAGTTCATCGAAATAGAAAATTTATGAAGAATTCAGTTGGAATAAATTTCCTACCATTTGTATTCCTTTTACTTTTTTTACTTTCAAAATACGAACACGGAAATAATTGAAATATTTCTTTGATTGAATGATTGAAAGAGTATTCTTCAGATATATTTATTATTAATAGAATACATTACTGAACTAAAATCCAAGAGAATTTCGAAATGAAGATATTTTTCATTTCTATTTCAATTTAAAAATAAAATTTTAAATTGAAATAGTGAAATTTTAAATAAAAAAAACTTTGCCGAACGATCTATAAAAAAAAGTGCTACTGTTTAGTTCCTAAACTCAATTAGTAGTACTTCTAGAGTCCACTCCTTCCCCATACTA